ATTTGTCTGATTTTGATTTGATTTGTTCGTTGTTTGATTTTTTGGGATTTTGTGTTTTTGTTTATGTTGGTGTTTTGTTGTTTTGAGGGGAGTTCCTTTAATATATTTTGGTTTGTATTAATGTGTATGTGTACGAAATATATGGGGTTTGTTTATTAATGCAATTTCAGTATTAACGACATGGAAAAAATGTGTGAATAGAATTCATGATGATAAACGTGGTAAATTTGGTCGAAAACTTCTAGTGTTGTTAAGAAAGTTAGAGGAAGTGTAAAATTAAGAAATTATGCCCAACAAGCATTCATTAAATAGCAGCATAAATAAGAGTCTGTGGACACACCATAACCAGATGTAAAGCAAAGTGCATCAGTGTCAGAATGATTCCCCATATACATGAAACCGTCTCATTAATCAACTCCTGAGGACGACGAACCGGACGAATACCATGTATGCCCACGTATATAAATTGTAAGCACCCGCTGCACCGGAGGGTAGAGTGAAGACCCCAGAAAAAAAAAGGGAACCGAAGGTGCCGAAAAGGAAAAATGCCGCGATTAAGAGAGACAATGGTGATATATAGCCAACCAGATGTATCGGTGAAGGGCAAGGTTAAGGGATTAGTCAAGGCATGGCCCTGACATAGGAACCAGAGGCGCAAAAGTGCAAGTTGTGCTAGGGGTGTAGGGGGAAAGAATGGTCCTGAAGCTAGTAACGTAGGATCTTACTGACACCCGGTTGCTGATTTCACGTGAGAAGGACGATTAATAAATAACCTGGTCCGAGAGACCGGCACGTCGAGAGAGTGTTGCATTATTATGGCCTGGACCATTCATAGTTTGTTCTAAGGCACTGCCGTATATTTTAAGGAGGTTATGTACAGTTTCTTGAGGATTGATGGGTTTAGTCCGGGTGTTGGTGTTAGTCCTGGGTGCATTAAGTCTCTTGTCTATTAGAACATGCACTGGTATGTGTCTCTTGCATTAGTGGTATGTGTTTCTTGCATTGAATGTGATGTATTTCCTACATTAGTGTAATGTATTATGTGGCATATAATCTAATGTAACCCCGTACATGGGGGGGTAGGGGGGGCCATTTTTTGAGGGGTTTCTGTAGTTGAAATTACAACAGCGGCTTTTCGGGCCGCGGGTTTTGGAGAAAAGCCAAACAGAAATTTCTGATGACTTATTTTGTGCTTTTTATAGGGTTATGCTTTGTATTGGGAGGGCTGGCAGTTGCATCTAATCCTTCACCGTACTATGGGGTGGTTGGGTTGGTGTTGGCATCTGTTGTAGGGTGTGGGTGATTGTTGAGTTTGGGGGTTTCTTTTGTGTCTTTAGTGTTATTTATGGTGTATTTAGGGGGAATGTTGGTGGTCTTTGTGTATTCTGTGTCTTTGGCAGCGGATCCGTATCCAGAGGCTTGGGGGGATTGGCGTGTTGTAGGGTATATTGTGGGGCTTGTTTTGGTGCTTGTTATGGGGGTGGTTGTTGGGGGGGTTGTTGAGTGTTGAAATTTTGGAGTGGTTACTGTGGATAGTGGGGGTATGCTTTCGGTTCGGTTGGATTTTAGTGGTGTGGCTATGTTTTATTCGCGGGGGGTGGGGTTGTTTTTGATGGCGGGGTGAGGTTTGTTGTTGACTTTGTTTGTAGTGTTGGAGCTTGTACGAGGATTGTCTCGTGGAGCAATTCGGGCAGTTTAGGGGGGTCAGAGAATAGTTTAATGTAAAATACCAGCTTTGGGAGTTGGAGATAAAGGTTTAAGTCCTTTTTTTCTGATTGTTTGGGTGATGCGTAACTCTAAGAAGGGGTATAGTCTTCGTTCTTTGGTTTACAAGACCAATGTTTTTTGTAAACTATTAGAGTATTTTTAGTAGTTTAATATTTTGTTTTCTAGGGCTCCGATGATGGGGAAGAGGATTAGGAGAATAGTGAAGTAGGTGAGGGAAGCTAGTTGGCCGATGATGATGAAGGGGTGTTCTACTGGTTGGCTGCCAACTCACGTTAGGATGAGAAGGTTGGCGGTTAGGGTTCAGAATAGGAGTTGGAAGAGGGGGCGGAAGGTTATTGTACGTTGTTTGGATTTATGGAGGAGTGGGGCTAGAAAGAGGATTAGTACGGAGGCTGCTAAGGCTAGTACGCCTCCTAGTTTGTTTGGGATTGAACGTAGGATAGCGTATGCAAATAGAAAGTATCATTCCGGCTTAATATGGGGAGGTGTGACTAGGGGGTTTGCTGGGGTGAAGTTTTCTGGGTCTCCTAGTAAGTTTGGTGAAAATAGAGCTAGGGTTATGAGTGGAAGTAATATGAATATGAATCCTAGGGTATCTTTTAAGGAAAAATAGGGGTGGAATGGAATTTTATCGCAGTTTGATACGATGCCTAGGGGGTTGTTTGAGCCGGATTCGTGGAGGAAGGTGAGGTGGATTAGGGTGAGGCCTATGATTATGAATGGGAGGAGGAAGTGTAAGGTGAAGAATCGAGTTAATGTGGGGTTGTCTACTGAGAAGCCTCCTCAAGCTCATTCTACGAGGGTTTGGCCGATGTATGGGACGGCTGAGAAGAGGTTGGTGATAACTGTAGCCCCTCAAAATGATATTTGTCCTCATGGTAGGACGTAGCCTACGAAGGCGGTTGCTATGAGGGTAAGCAGGAGGATGACTCCTGTGTTTCAGGTTTCTTTGTACAAATATGAGCCGTAGTATAGGCCTCGTCCAATGTGCAGGTAGATGCAGATGAAGAAGAATGAGGCTCCGTTTGCATGTAGGTTGCGGATTAGTCAGCCATACTGTACGTTTCGGCATGTATGGGCAACGGATGAGAAGGCTAAGGTTGTGTCTGCAGTGTAGTGTGCAGCTAGTAGTAGGCCAGTTAGGATTTGTGTTGCTAGGCAAATGCCTAGGAGAGATCCAAAGTTTCATCAGGCAGAGATGTTTGATGGGGTGGGTAGGTCGATCAGGGAGTTGTTGATTATCTTTAGAAGGGGGTGGGATTTTCGAAGGTTGGGGGCCATTAATTTGGTTTATGTTGATAGTATAATGATGAGGATGGAGAGGGCAAAGGTTCCTAGGTAGGTTTTGATTAGTCCAGTATGGAGGGCGGTTGAAGTTTTGGCTGCTATAAGTTGTAGGTCGGCAAGTCCCTCTGGGCCTATTTTTTTGTATCAGGATAGGTCGATTAGGTGGGAAGTAATTTTTTGGCCATTGTTTAGTAGTTTTATGGAGCTGAGGCGGTGTGTCAAGTAGTTGAAGTATCCTAGTGTGGAGGAGAAGTTCAGGCAAGTGTTTTGTTTTGGTTGGGTTAGGGCGTGTGTTGTGTTTGCAAGTTCTAGGGCTAGGATGATGCCTAGCATTGTGATGATGATGGCTGCAGTTTTTGTGAGGGTGGGTATGGTTATTGGGGGAGTTTTTGTAGGGGTAATGTAGGATGTGATGAGTAGTCCAGTTATGATGCTACCCAGGGCGAGACGGGTGATTGGGTTGGTGATTGTTGGGTTGTTTTCGTTTATTGAGGGGGTTGTGATTATGCGAGTGTATCCTGTTTGGACTGATAGGGTTATACGTAAGCTGTAGGTTGCTGTGAATGTTGTGGCGAGTAGTGTTAGAAACAGTGCTCAAGTTTTTAGGTAGGAAGTGTTCAGGCTTTCGATGATGAGGTCTTTTGAGTAGAATCCTGCTAGGAATAGGGTTCCTATTAGGGCTAAGTTTCCAATGTTTAGGCAGGATGTAGTTGTGGGGAGTATTTTTTGTAGCCAGCCTATTTTTCGAATTTCTTGTTCCCCATTGAGGTTGTGGATGATTGAACCTGAACATAGGAATAGTATAGCTTTGAAGAAGGCGTGGGTTGAAATATGGAGGAAGGCTATTTGGGGGAGGTTTAGGCCAATAGTAACTATTATTAGCCCTAGCTGACTTGAGGTGGAGAAGGCGATGATTTTTTTAATGTCGTTTTGTGTGAGGGCACATGTGGCGGCAAATAGGGTGGATAGGGCCCCTAGAGAGAGACATAGGGAAAGGGCTGTTTGGTTATTGGCGAGTAAGGGATGTGTGCGGATTAGGAGGAAAATGCCAGCTACTACTATGGTGCTGGAGTGAAGTAGGGCGGAGACTGGGGTGGGGCCTTCTATGGCCGCTGGCAGTCATGGGTGGAGTCCAAATTGGGCTGATTTTCCTGTGGCTGCTAGAATGAGGCCAAGTAGGGGGAGTGTTGGGGTTTGGGTGGTGGAGAATGTTTGTTGGATTTCTCAGGTGTTTATGGAGGATGCGAGTCATGCTATACTTAAGATGAGTCCGATGTCTCCGATTCGGTTATAGAGGACGGCTTGAAGTGCAGCTGTATTGGCTTCTGCTCGACCTTGTCATCAGCCGATTAGTAGGAATGACATGATGCCAACTCCTTCTCAGCCAATGAATAATAGAAATATGTTGTTGGTGATGGTTAGAGTTAGCATGGCAATTAGGAATATTAGGAGGTAGGAGAAGAATTTGGTGATGTATGGTTCTGAGGCCATGTATCATGTTGCGAATTGAAGGATGGATCATGTTACGAATAAGGCAATGGGGAGGAATATTGTGGAGTATTGGTCTATTTTTAGACTTAGTGGAATTTTAAAGTTTATGATGAATTTTCATTCTCAATGTGAGATAATACTTTCTATGCCTGAGTGTATGAATAGTATTGTTGGTACGAGGCTGGTTAGGAAGGCGGTTTTGACAGTGTGTGTAATGGTGGTTGGAGAGTTTTGGAGTTTCTTTGATAGTAGTGGGAGTAGTATTGGTGTAATGATAATTGTTATTGTAATGAGTATGGAAACATTGAAGAGTAATGTTGGTTCCATTACTTTTACTTGGATTTGCACCAAGATGGGTGGTTCCTAAGACCAGTGGATTACTGTTATCCTTTAAAAGTAAGGGGACTGAGGCTTTAGACTCAGATGCGAGAGTTAGCAGCTCTTGTTGGTTTAACCTCCCCTCGGCAGGTAAGAAGAGTTTAACTTCTATTTTTAGAATCACGGTCTAATGTTTGGATTGAAACTATACTTGCGTAATGGGGTATAGGATTCTGGAGATGAGTTCTGGTTTTAGGATAAGGAGTAGTATAGGGAGAATGTGGAGGGCTATTAGGAGATGTTCTCGTGTGCTTGAATTTTGAATGGATGTAATGTGAGTTGGGAGTGTACCTCGTTGGGTTGTTAGTAGTATAAATAGGGTGTATGAGGCGGTTAGTAGGGTTGCGATCCCGGTTAGGATGATTGTAAAAGAAGATCAGTTGAATAGGGCGATTATGATGGTTAATTCTGCTATTAGGTTGGTTGTTGGTGGGAGGGCCATGTTGGTTAGGTTTGCTAGTAGTCATCAAGTGGCTATGAGGGGTAAGAGAGGTTGGAGGCCTCGTGTTAGGAGGAGGATTCGGCTGTGTGTACGTTCGTAGTCGGTGTTGGCTAGACAGAATAGTATTGAAGAAGTTAGGCCGTGGGAGATTATTAGGATTATTGCTCCTGAGAATGATCAATGGGTTTGAATTGTGCTTGCAGCGATAACTAGGCCCATGTGGCTTACAGAGGAGTAGGCAATGAGTGCTTTTAGGTCAGTTTGGCGTAAGCAAATGGAGCTAGTTATTAGTGCCCCTCATAGTGCTAGGGTAAGGAATGGGTAGTGTAAGTGCTCTGGGAGGGGGCCTGTTAGGAGGGTGATACGTATGATGCCATATCCTCCTAGCTTTAGGAGGAGGGCAGCAAGTAGTATGGAACCTGCGATTGGAGCCTCTACATGGGCTTTTGGGAGTCATAAGTGGAGGCCGTATAGAGGTGCTTTTACTATAAATGCGGTTAGTAGGGCTAGGCCTGATAGGAGGTTTGATCGTGAGTTGGTGAGTGTGGGGTGGGTTAGTTCTAGTATTGTTAGTTGTAGTGTGCCGATTTGTGTATGTAGGTGGAGGACTGTGATTAGTAGTGGTAAGGAGCTGATGAGGGTGTAGAATAGTAAGTAGATGCCAGCGCTTAGGCGTTCTGGTTGGTTTCCTCATCGTGTGATAAAGATCAGGGTTGGGATTAGGGTTGCTTCGAATGAGATGTAAAATAGTATTAGTTCTGTGGCTGAGAATGCGAGGATAATGAATGGTTGGATTATGATTAGAGTTATGATAAATATTCGTTTTCGTACTGGTGGTTCGTGTTGGAGGTGGTTTTGGCTTGCTATGATTATAAGTGGTAGTAGTCAGCAGGACAGGACTAGTAGGGGAGATGAGGTTTGGTCGATGCCAGTTCATTGGGTTAGGTTTTTGTGTGGGTGATAGGTTGGAGTAATCCATTGTAGGCTGAGGGTGGCAATTAGGAGACTGTGTATGGTGGTGTTTGTTCATAAGAATTTTTGGGGGGATAGGAGGGCTGTAGGTAAGAATATGATTGTAGGTAGGATGATTTTTAACATTGTAGTAGGTTTAAGTTGTGTAGGTGGTCTGAACCGTGGGTTCGTGTGGAGGCTACTAATATTGCTAGGCCTATGCCTGCTTCACAGGCTGAGAATGCAAGTATGAATACTGGTATTAGTGTGGATGATGTTGCTTGATTTTCGATGGGTCAGATTGATAGGGCGATGTATATGGATAGTATTATGCTTTCTAAACATAGTAAAGCAGAGATTAAGTGGGTTCGGTGGAATGCTAGCCCTAGGCTGCTTAAGGTGAAGGCTGAGTAAAAGCTTAGGTGTAGAGGGGACATAAGAAAGTCATAGGGTAGACTATGATTTGTTGAGCCGAAATCAACTGTCTTGGTTAGACTAACTTTCTGTCTATTCTGCTCACTCTAGGCCACCTTGTGTTCATTCATAGATTAGTCCTAATGTGAGCAGTAGGAGGAGGATGGAGGTTCAGGTTAGGGTAGTGGTAGGAGATTGAAGTTGGATAGCTCATGGGAGAGGGAGTAATAGTGCGATTTCTAGGTCGAATAGGAGAAACAGGATAGCTACTGAGGAAGAATCGGATTGAGAAGGGGAGGCGGGCTGATCCGAGTGGGTCGAAGCCACATTCGTATGGGGATAGTTTTTCTGAGTCTGGGTTAATTTGTGTAAGTCAGAAATTTAGTGTAGTTAGGATAATGCTTAGGGTGAGGGACAGGGTGATTATGAATGTGATTATGTTGATTGCTCTTCTCTGGGGTTGTACCAGATTTTAGAGATTGGAAGTCAATTGTAATTAGTATACTAGAAGAGCATGATCCTCATCAGTAGATGGTTATGTAGAGGAATAATCAGATGACGTCTACGAAGTGTCAATATCAGGCTGCTGCTTCAAATCCGAAATGGTGATTTGAGGTGAAATGGAATTTGATTAGTCGTAGGAGGCAGACTGATAGGAAGGAGGATCCAATGATTACGTGGAGTCCGTGGAATCCTGTGGCGACGAAAAAGGTTGAGCCGTATACGCCGTCGGCAATTGAGAAGGGTGCTTCGTGGTATTCTATGGCTTGGAGTGCTGTAAAGTAGAATCCTAGCAAGATTGTTAGTGTTAATGCATGGATAGCTTGCTTTCGATTTCCCTCTGTGATGCTATGGTGAGCTCATGTTACGGTGACGCCTGAAGCTAGTAGAATGGCTGTATTTAGTAGAGGGACCTCTAGTGGGTTGAGGGGTTGGATTCCTGTTGGAGGTCAGTGTCCTCCTAGTTCTGGGGTGGGGACTAGGCTGGAGTGGAAAAATGCCCAGAAGAAGCCCAGAAAGAAGAAGGCTTCGGATGTGATGAATAAGATCATTCCATATCGTAGGCCTTTTTGGACTGGAGGAGTGTGGTGGCCTTGGAACGTGCTTTCTCGTACAATGTCTCGTCATCATTGGATTATAATTAAGATTATGGAGAGTAGGCCTAGGCTTAAAAGTTGTGAGGAGTTGTGGTGGAATCATATGATTAATCCTGAGGTGGTAAGTAGGGCAGCGGCTGCGCCGAAAATAGGTCAAGGGCTTGGGTCTACTATGTGGTAGGAGTGTGCTTGGTGGGCCATTAGATGTTTTCTTGTAAGTATAGGCTTAATAGGAGGACGAAGACGTAAGCTTGGATTATGGCTACTGCTACTTCTAGGAGAGTTAGTAGGAGAAGGATTGTTGTAGTTAGGATGGATACGGTTGGGATGGTTGGGAGCAGGGCAATTGAAGCTGTGGAGATGAGTTGAATGAGTAGGTGCCCTGCTGTGAGGTTTGCTGTTAGGCGAACTCCTAGGGCTAATGGGCGGATAAGTAGGCTAGTGGTTTCGATTAAAATTAATGCTGGGATTAATGGGGTTGGAGTTCCTTCGGGCAGTAGGTGGCCTAGGGAGATTGAGGGTTGGTTGCGTATTCCTGTGAGAAGGGTGGCGAGTCAGAGTGGGAAAGCCAGAGCTATATTCATTGATAGTTGGGTAGTGGGGGTGAATGTGTAGGGTAGTAGGCCTAGTAGGTTAATTATAAGTAGGAATGTCATTAGTGATGTGAGGATTAAGGCTCATTTATGGCCTTTTTTGTTTAGTGGTATTATTAGTTGCTTGGTGACTAGGTGAAGGAATCACGATTGGAGGGTGGAGAGGCGATTGGTAACTCATCGGTTGTCTGGTGATGGGAGTAGTAGAGCGGGGAATAGTATTGAGATTAGAATTAAGGGGATTCCTAGGAGGCATGGGCTTGTGAATTGGTCAAAAAAGCTTAGGTTCATGGTCAGGCTCAAGGTGTAGTTTTGGTAGTTGTGGCGGGGGTGGGTAGGTTAGGTAGGGAGTTGGTAGGGGTGAATGATAGAAGTTTTGGTTGAAGGATTAGTGAAAAGGTCAGTCATGATGTTAGTATAATAAAGAATCATGGGTTTGGGTTAAGTTGTGGCATACCATTAAGGAGGGGTATGGCCCTCTTTCTCTAGCTTAAAAGGCTAGCGCTGATTACATAGCTTCTTAATGATTAGGATGAAAGTAGTGAGGACCAGCTCTCGAAGTGGGTGAGGGGTGTGGATTCTACTACGATTGGTATGTAGCTGTGATTAGCCCCGCAGATTTCGGAACATTGGCCGTAGAAGATTCCGGGTCGGGTGGTAATAAATGATGTTTGGTTTAGTCGTCCTGGGATTGCGTCGGTTTTTACTCCTAGAGTAGGGACCGCTCAGGAGTGGAGGACGTCGTCGGCAGTGATGATAATGCGGATGGGGGATTCCATTGGGATGACAACGCGATGGTCAACTTCTAATAGCCGGAAGTGGCCTGTGGGGAGCTCGGCTGTGGGAAGTATGTATGAGTCGAATGTTAGGTCTTTGAAGTCTGTATATTCGTAGGTTCAGTATCATTGATGTCCGATAGCTTTTAGGGTTAGATCAGGTTCGTCGATTTCATCTATTATATATAGGATTTGTAGGGATGGGAGGGCGAGTAGAATGAGGACGATAGCTGGTAGGATTGTTCAGATTAGTTCTACTTCTTGAGCGTCGACGGTGTTTGATGATAGTTTTTCTATTAGTATAAGTGCCAGGAGGTAGAGGACTAAACTACAGATTGCTAGTGCAACTATTAGTGCGTGGTCGTGGAATTCAACGAGTTCTTCTATGATAGGGGATGAAGCATCTTGAAACCCGAATTGTGAGTGGTTAGCCATGAGAGATGTACGGGGTTTTCACCTGTGATTTAGTCTTGACAAGGCTATGTAATTGGTTTACTAACATCTCATAAGAAAGAAGCATGAGCGGTTTAATGCGGTTGGCTTGAAACCAGCGTGTGAGGGTTCGATTCCTTCCTTTCTTGTACTTGGACAAAGGCTGGTTCTTCGAAGGTGTGATAGGGAGGTGGGCAGCCGTGGATTCATTCGATGTTGGTGGTGGTTAATTCTGGTTGTAGGACTTTTCGTTTTGATGCGAAGGCTTCTCAGATGATAAATATTAGTATGATTACGGCTGTTATTGAGATTAAGGAGCCGATGGATGATATGGTGTTTCATAGGGTATAAGCGTCTGGGTAGTCTGAATATCGTCGTGGTATGCCTGCTAGACCTAGGAAGTGTTGTGGGAAGAAGGTGAGGTTTACGCCTGTGAATATAACTCCGAAGTGGGCTTTGGTTCATGTGGGGTGCAGGGTGAATCCCGTGAATAGTGGGAATCAGTGAGTGAATCCTGCTAGGATGGCAAAGACAGCTCCTATTGAGAGTACATAGTGGAAGTGGGCGACTACGTAGTATGTGTCATGTAAAGCGATGTCTAGTGAAGAGTTGGCTAATACGATTCCTGTTAGGCCTCCAATGGTGAAGAGGAAGATGAAGCCTAGAGCTCATAGTATTGGGGGATCTCATTTAATGGTCCCTCCGTGTAGCGTAGCTAATCAGCTAAAGACTTTGATGCCAGTTGGGATAGCAATGATTATGGTAGCGGATGTGAAGTATGCTCGGGTATCTACGTCTATTCCTACTGTGAATATGTGGTGGGCTCATACGATGAAGCCTAGGAATCCAATAGATAGTATGGCTCATACTATTCCTATATAACCAAATGGTTCTTTTTTACCTGCGTAGTAGGTTACTACGTGTGAGATGATTCCAAAACCTGGGAGGATTAGGATATAAACTTCTGGGTGGCCAAAGAATCAGAAGAGATGTTGATATAGGACAGGGTCTCCTCCTCCGGCAGGGTCGAAGAATGTAGTATTGAGGTTTCGGTCTGTTAGTAGTATGGTGATGCCAGCGGCAAGGACTGGGAGAGAGAGGAGTAATAGGACGGCGGTAATTAGGACGGATCACACGAATAAGGGTGTTTGGTATTGTGATAGGGCCGGTGGTTTTATATTGATGGCTGTTGTGATGAAATTGATTGCCCCCAGGATGGAAGATACACCTGCTAGGTGAAGAGAGAAGATGGCTAGGTCTACTGAAGCTCCGGCGTGGGCTAGGTTACCAGCTAGTGGTGGGTAGACTGTTCATCCTGTACCTGCTCCTGCTTCTACTGTGGAGGAGGCAAGTAGTAGTAGGAAGGATGGAGGGAGTAGTCAGAAGCTTATGTTGTTTATGCGTGGGAATGCTATGTCGGGGGCACCAATTATAAGTGGGACCAATCAATTTCCGAATCCTCCAATCATGACGGGTATGACTATGAAGAAGATTATTACGAAGGCGTGGGCGGTGACGATTACATTATAGATTTGGTCATCTCCTAAGAGGCTTCCTGGTTGGCCAAGTTCTGCGCGGATTAATAGGCTAAGAGCAGTGCCAATTATGCCGGCTCATGCGCCGAAGATTAGGTAAAGGGTTCCGATATCTTTGTGGTTAGTTGAAAATAATCATCGATTAATGAAGGTCACAGGTAAGATGGCTGAGTGTCGAAGCGTTAGGCTGTAGTCCTTTTTACAGGGGTTCAATTCCTCTTCTTATCGACTCTGAAGTGAAATTCATGTTGAGTTGCAAGCTCATCGATGCACACTGAAAGTGTGCCAGAGTCTTTTAGACGGAAGCCTGTTGGTTTAGGCATCTAGCTGTTAACTAGAATTTTATGGGATCGAGGCCCATCTGTCTAGGTAAGGCCCTAGCTTAATTAAAGCATCTGGGTTGCATTCAGAAGATGCAGGATAATGTCTTGCGGGTCTTAGCAGAAACTAAGAGAGTTTAACTCTTATTTAAGGCTTTGAAGGCCTTCGGTTTGGGTTGATCCTAAGTTTCTAGATGAAGGTGAGGATTATAGGTGAGAGGGGCAGGAGTAGGGCTGATAGAGAGGTGAGGATGGCAATTAGGGTGTTTGTTGATTTGTCAGTATGCCATTGTTTTATGTGGTTTGTAGAGTTTGGTGGAAGTGTGATTGTTGAGTAGTATGCGAGGCGAAGGTAAAAAAATAACCCCAGCAGTGAGAGTATGGTGATGATTGTAGCTGCTGTGGTTATTTCTTGTTTAGTAAGTTCTTGAATGATGAGCCATTTGGGTAGGAAGCCCGTTAATGGGGGGAGGCCTGCCAGGGAGAGAAGTGTTAGTATTAGGGTAGCATTTAGTGTGGGGATTTTTGTTCATGTGATTATTATTGTTGATAGTTTTAAAGCTTTAGTTGTGTTGAGGGTGAGGAATACGGTAATGGTTATTAAGGAATATAGGTAGAAGGTTAGTAGAGTAAGTTTAGGACTGTATATGATGATGATGGTTATTCAACCTAGGTGGGAGATTGATGAGAAGGCTAAAATTTTTCGAACTTGTGTTTGATTTAATCCCATTCAGCCCCCTAGGGCTGCTGAGCCAATGGCTATTGAGGTTAGTAGTATTGGGTTTAGTGAGTGGGATGTTAGGTATAGAATTGTAATTGGGGGGAATTCCATTACTGTGGATAGTAGGAGGCCAGTGGTTAGGGGTGAGCCTTGAAGTACTTCAGGAAATCAGAAGTGGAATGGTACTAGGCCTAGTTTTATTGCAATCGCTGTTGTTAGTAAGAGGCATGATATTGGTTGGTTTAGTTGGGTAATATCTCATTGTCCTGTGGACCATGCATTGATTATGCTTGAGAAGAGGACTAGTGCTGAGGCGGTTGCCTGTACTAGGAAATATTTGATTGCGGCTTCGATGGCTCGTGGGTGGTGGGATTTTGAAATGAGGGGGGTAATGGCGAGAGTATTGATTTCTAGGCCTGCTCAGGCTGATATTCAATGGTTGCTTGAGATTGTAATGGTTGTTCCTAGGAGTAAGCTTGTGAGGAAGATTAGTTTTGCATGGGGGTTAATTAGTAGAGGAAGGGGTTAAACCATCATTTTCGGGGTATGGGCCCGATAGCTTTTTTAGCTGACCCTACTAGGAAATAATATAAAGGAAGTATGGGGAGTTTTGATCTCTCCTGTGTAGGTTCGATTCCTACTTTTCTAACTTTTACTAGGAAATGAGAGGGTTGGTATACCTCTATGTTCACTTTATCATAGTGACCCTTTACGTTCAGGCACATTTCCTTAAGTAAGGAGGTAGGCCTGCGTAGGAGATTGGTATGCTTGTGTGTCAGATACATAGTGCTAGGGTTAGTGGGAGGAAGCTTTTTCAAAGGAGATGTATAAGCTGATCGTAGCGGAATCGTGGGTAGGAAGCTCGGACCCATAGGAAGCCTGAGGAGAGGATAAGAACTTTGGTAGCTAGGGCTAGTGGATATAGCTCTGTGGGTGGGTTGAGTGAGCTTGGATTTAGGAACAGGATGGTAGTTAGTGTGTTTATTAGTATGATATTTGCGTACTCAGCTAAGAAGAATAGAGCGAATGGGCCTGCGGCATATTCTACGTTGAAGCCTGAAACTAATTCAGATTCTCCTTCTGTAAGGTCAAATGGAGCGCGGTTTGTTTCTGCGAGTGTGGAAATATATCATATTATTGCAAGGGGTCAGGAGGAAAAAATGAGGTATAATGGTTCTTGGGTAGTGGCTAGGGTACTTAAGGTGTAGTTTCCGCTTAATACTATTATGGAAAGGAGGATGATGGCTAGTGTTACTTCATAAGAGATAGTTTGTGCTACTGCCCGTAGGCCACCAATTAGTGCGTACTTTGAGTTTGAAGCCCATCCTGATCATAGAATTGAGTATACTGCTATGCTTGATATAGCTAGGAGGAAGAGGAGGCCCAGGTTTAGGTCAGTAAGTGGGAAGGGAAGGGGCAGAGGAATTCAGATTGTAATTGCTAGGAGAAGGGCTAGAATAGGCGTTATAATGAAGAGGAATGGAGAGGAGGTGGAGGGACGGATGGGCTCTTTGATGAATAGTTTTACACCATCTGCAATAGGTTGGAGTAAGCCGAAGGGGCCTACAATGTTTGGGCCCTTTCGGGCTTGTATATAGCTTAGGATTTTTCGTTCAACTAATGTTAGAAAGGCTACGGCGATTAGGATCGGGATTGCATAGGATAAGGATATGATAAGGTGGGTTAGGATCATGAGAAGCTAGGGAGAGGATTTGAACCTCTGGGTAAAGGGCTTAAGCCTTTTGCATTTGCCCAAGCTCTGCCACGCTAGCGGTCCTTATCTAGGATTAGGGGAAAGTCCTCTTGGTAATTTAGTTGGGTTCATTACTTTAGAGGGAAGGCGTGCCTGTGGTATTGGCCTTACTTTCCCGGTCCTTTCGTACTAGGGAAAGTTTATCATAGATAGAAACCGACCTGGATTACTCCGGTCTGAACTCAGATCACGTAGGACTGTTAATCGTTGAACAAACGAACCCTTAATAGCGGCTGCACCATTAGGATGTCCTGATCCAACATCGAGGTCGAAACCTCCCTGTCGATATGGGCTCTTGAGGGAGATTGCGCTGTTATCCCTGGGGTAGCTTGGTTCATTGGTCAGTTATACTGGGTCTGAATTACTATTAGTACGTTGAGGGGTTGCTCTTGATTAAGAAGTATGGTCTTGATTTTGGAGGGTTTGTTTTTCTCCAAGGTCGCCCCAACCGAAAAATGCGGGCCAGTTCTTTTGGGATGTGAGCCTAATAGGTTTATGGTGTGATATGTAGTGGTCGCTGATTTTTAAGTTCCACAGGGTCTTCTCGTCTTATGTACTTATTCCTGCTTTTGCACAGGAAGATCAATTTCACTGATTGCCTGTAAGAGACAGTTAAGACCTCGTTTAGCCATTCATACAAGTCTCGATTTATGAGACAATTGATTGCGCTACCTTCGCACGGTTAGGATACCGCGGCCGTTGAACATAATGTCACTGGGCAGGCATCACCTTCAATACTTGTTGGGCTGAAGGCTATGTTTTTGGTAAACAGTCGGGCCTTGGGTTTGCCTAGTTCCTTTTACAGGTTTCAATCTTTCTAACTAAAGCGCTCCTGAGTCGGGTTAACAGAGTGAGTTTAATGTTTGGTCTTGTTGGTTTGCAGCATTAGCCGTGGTCTGTTAATAATGTAATGATGTAAGCTTGCGCTTGAGAGGGGAATCCCTAGTTACTTATTTTAGCATTAATTCTCCTATTACTATAGGTTAGCCTGTTAGGGGTAAGGGAGTCAGATTGATTCTTGGATTTTTTTAAGGTGAGCTTTGACGCACTCTTTATGGATGGCTGCTTAAAGGCCTACAGTTTTGGGGTGAGGAGGTGTTATCCGCTAGGAGAGGTTGTATTCTTTTTAAAGGAGCTGTACCTCCTTAAATTACTCTTGATTACTTCGGTGTAGTTTGGGTTTAGTGTCTGTAGAGAAAAATCAAGAAAGAACTTAAATTCGTTTCACAGGCAACCAGCTATCACCCAGCTCGGTTGGCTTTTCACCACTACTAACAAGTCATCCCACTCTTTTGCAACAGAGACGGGTTCGCTCAAAGGTAGCTGCTTGTAAGTAGCTCGCTTGGGTTTCGGGGTGACAAGCTTTAGTTCGTTTTGCTTGATTGTTCTTGCTAAATCATGATGCAAAAGGTACAAGGGTTTATCTTTGCTGTTTATTGCTTTGGTTTTTCATTGTTATTTCATCTTTCCCTTGCGGTACAGAGGTTTCTATTGCGCCAAGAGGGGTCCTTTCTATCGCCTATACTAAGTTAAAAGAATGCTTTGGTTTTGGAGGTGGGGAGGGAGTTTTGGTTAGTTTTGTTTAAATTATGGTTTGGGCTAGAGTTGGGCTTCAAGACGATCTGGTAGGTGGCAGATATCTTTCAGGTGTAAGCTGAATGCTTTTGTATTATAGCTACGTCTTGGTGCTAAGTGCACCTTCCGGTACACTTACCTTGTTACGACTTACCTCGTCTTTGGCTAATTAGTGTAATTATTTATGAGAGTCTGTAGCTTGTAAGAGGGTGACGGGCGGTGTGTACGTGCCCCAGGGCCGGTTTAAAGAGGGCATTATTATCCCACTTTACTGCTAAATCCGCCTTCTGGGGGAGGTTTCACACCCCCTTCCGTGGGTTGTCTATTTTAGAAAATGTAGCCCATTTCTTCCACTCCGTGGGCTATACCTTGACCTGTCTTGTTAGCGGGTGGGGGCTGTTGTGCTCACTGTTGGGCTCTCAGAGGAGGTGAGCTGGCGACGGCGGTATGTAGGCTGCGCTGGCAAGGAGTGGTTGGGTGTATCGTGGGTTATCGATTATAGAACAGGCTCCTCTAGGTGGGTTTGGGGCACCGCCAAGTCCTTAGAGTTTTAAGCGTTTGTGCTCGTAGTTCTCAGGCGGATACTTCAGTGGGGTAAGTATCGAGATTTAGGGCTAGTAGCTATGGGGTATCTAATCCCATTTGTACCCTAGCTTTCGTGGAGTTTAATTTGGCGTTGTTGCTAAGATCGTCTTGATGGTGGTTTTAGATACATCTTGGGCTTATGACAGCTCAGTTGTGCTTTGATCTTAGTTGCTGCGATAGTATGGTGCCACTCTTTACGCCGTATTACAGTTAATTTGGGTCTCTTGTGTGACCGCGGTGGCTGGCACAAGATTTACCAACCCTGAGTATTGCCATAACTAAGTCAAGCTTACGCTTATTGCTTAATGTTAATTACTGCTGAGTACCCGTGGGGGCGTGGCTAAGCAAGGTGTCTTGGGCTACAGCTATGGGTGTGCCTGATACCTGCTCCTCTTGCCTATAGGAGATAGGGTCCGAGGGCATTTACACTGGGATGCGGATACTTGCATGTATATGTTTGGCAAGAATTAACAGTAAGGTTAGGACTAAGTCTTTTGTCCTTGGGTGTTTATGGGACAACCATCTTGGCATCTTCAGTGCCATGCTTTGTTTGATAAGCTACAGGGAC